TTGTTCCTGGCGGTATCAAGATGCCATTGTGTCGGAATATCTTATCCATCTCTCCGGGAAAATGGATATCTCCAGAAAAGATTTTTAGTTCAATCCTTTTTTTTTTTCTCTCCATTCGGACCAAGCCACCGACTCTACTTCTTGTATTTAAAGTGATTCGTGTATCTATCCCAATGATACTATTGTTCCGTACCATTATGGAAGAAGACTCCGGTAAAATATGCACTTCCTCAGGAATGAAAAAAAATCGATCTAATTTCGTTTGGTATTTTGGCTTAAATTCTTTGACTCCTCGGTACTCAATTAAATCTTCTTTTTTGAGGATTGAATGCAACCCTAGGGTTCCGTATTTAGTAATTCCCGAACTCTTTCTTCTGTATTGAGGATCGTCGAAATAGGCAAGAATACTATTTCTACGAAAAATACCATTTATAGGTATTTCAATCGAAATACCGGGACGGGGCATCCGTTCTTTCTCTTGTTCTTGAATTGATTGGAATGGAATGATGAATCTATTTCTTCGCCTCTTTGTCAATAAAAAATTATCATGACGAATAGTAGGAAATGTGAGATTACAATGACTCGTATATATGATTCGATTCACTTCTGAATAATCAGGAATACAGCTTTCTTTTTTATCAGAAAGATTTAAACCAAAAAATTTGTGTTTCACTTGATCATTATTTACTGAAAGACTAGAAAAATATCGTCCTTCAGCCAAAAGAGAATGAACGTTCGTTTGATCTTGATCCTTGTGGAGTGAGGGGGGGGCTGCACTGAATCTGCACGAACCTCCTGATAATATCCACAAATGACTTGTTTTTGGTAAAAGATGTACGTTACTATATGTAAATTCTGGCGCATGGTATACATCGGTACTCCAGTGCATTTCTCCCTCTGAGTCAGAATAAATATGTTTTCGAACCCTCTCTTTAAAATTAAAAGTGTATGCTCGCGCGCGAATCTCAGCAATCACTTGCTCTGATTCTACGTATTGGTCATTTTGCACTAAAATCAAACTTTTGGGTGGAATAGTCACGTTATGTATAACATTTTCACTTTCAATAGTTACATACAAGTCTATATAACATAGAAAAGCAGGATGCCCATGACGTGTACGTGTGGGATGAACCAAATACTCATTGAATTTGATTTTTCCATTAGAAGGGGCTCGCACATGTTCTGCAGTACCCCCTGTGAATACTCCACCGGTATGAAAAGTTCTTAATGTTAATTGAGTACCCGGTTCTCCAATAGATTGACCTGCAATAATGCCTACAGCTTCCCCCAATTCGACCAGGTCGCCATGAGTGGGGCTCCGGCCATAACATAATCGGCAGATCCAAGATGTACTCTTACAAGTAAAGGGGGTTCGAATAGGTATTGGTTGTGTTTGAAAGGTTATGAATCGATTGACAAGTCCAATTCCAATATCTTGATTTCGAATGGCGACGCATCGCGTTCCTATATATATATCGTCCGCTAATACACGGCCAATCAATGTTTGGATAAAAATCCTTTCCGGCATCATCCCATTTCGAGGACTCACAGAAATGCCTCGGGTGGTGCCACAATCTGTTCTACGTACAACAATGTGTTGAACTACTTCAACAAGTCTGCGTGTAAGATATCCAGCATCCGACGTCCGTACAGCAGTATCCACAACGCCTTTGCGGGCTCCATAACAAGAAATGATATACTCTGTTAAAGACAGCCCTTCACGTAAATTGCTTTGAATAGGTAAATCAATCATTTGTCCTTGTGGATCTGACATTAACCCTCTCATACCTACTAATTGGTGTACTTGAGATGCATTTCCTCTAGCTCCCGAAAACGACATCATATGGACTGGGTTAAGGGGGTCCGTCATCCTAAAATTAGGATTCATTTCTTGTCGCAAATATTCACTTGTAGCATACCATATCTCAATAGAGAGGCGTAATTTTTCTACCGCGTGTACATTACCATAATGATGGTGTTTTTCCAAAATCAAACTTTGTTGTTCGGCATCTTGGACTAGCCACCCCTTGGAAGGTATTGTTAAAAGATCATCAATTCCTAATGAAATGGATGTAGCAGTGGCTTGTCGGAACCCCAGAGTCTTTACTTGATCCAAGATGTGTGATGTATATGCCATTCCGAAGTGATCTATTAATCTACTAATAAGTCGTTTAATAGCGGTTCCATCGATCACTTTATTGTGAAAAACCAGACTGGCCCGTTCTGCCATAAGTACCTCCCTATTCCGCTGAGTGGAGTTCGACAATGGGTTTGAGTCAGTGAGTGGAAAACTTCCTTTTCTCGATCTTGATTCGCATAGAAATTCAGGAACTGTGGTCCTAGCTGAACTGAAGAAATCAAAAATCACACGGGTGTCTTAGCTTAGATACGATATGATTAGGTACCATACGAGTAGGCTCGGCAAAACCCTTGGATAGCTTCTTCGATTTCTCGATAAAGAGAAATATGACCAACTGTGGTTCGAACATATATACAAAGA